GCTAGCGTAGCTTAATATAAAGCATAACACTGAAGATGTTAAGATGGGCCCTGAGAAGCTCCGCATGCATAAAGGCATGGTCCTGACCTTATTATCAGCTCTAACCCAACTTACACATGCAAGTCTCCGCAGTCCTGTGAGTACGCCCTTAATCCCCTGCCCGGGGACGAGGAGCGGGCATCAGGCACAAATTTTTAGCCCAAGACGCCTGGCCAAGCCACACCCCCAAGGGAATTCAGCAGTGATAAATATTAAGCCATGAGTGAAAACTTGACTCAGTCAGGGTTAAGAGGGCCGGTAAAACTCGTGCCAGCCACCGCGGTTAAACGAGAGGCCCTAGTTGATAGTACAACGGCGTAAAGGGTGGTTAAGGAACGCAAGCAATAAAGCCGAATGGCCCTTTGGCTGTCATACGCTTCTAGGTGTCCGAAGCCCAATATACGAAAGTAGCTTTAGAAAAGCCCACCTGACACCACGAAAGCTGAGAAACAAACTGGGATTAGATACCCCACTATGCTCAGCCATAAACCTAGATGTCCCACTACAATTAGACATCCGCCCGGGTACTACGAGCATTAGCTTGAAACCCAAAGGACCTGACGGTGCCTTAGACCCCCCTAGAGGAGCCTGTTCTAGAACCGATAACCCTCGTTAAACCTCACCACTTCTAGCCACCCCAGCCTATATACCGCCGTCGTCAGCTTACCCTGTGAAGGCAATAAAAGTAAGCAAAATGGGCACAACCCAGAACGTCAGGTCGAGGTGTAGCGTACGAAGCGGGAAGAAATGGGCTACATTTTCTATTATAGAACACTACGGACATGCAACATGAAATAGTGCTTGAAGGAGGATTTAGTAGTAAAAAGGAAACAGAGTGTCCTTTTGAACCCGGCTCTGAGGCGCGTACACACCGCCCGTCACTCTCCCCTGTCAAAATGCAATAAAGATATTTAATACCAAAGCGCTGACAAGGGGAGGCAAGTCGTAACATGGTAAGTGTACCGGAAGGTGCACTTGGATTAAATTCAGGGTGTGGCTGAGTTAGTCAAGCATCTCACTTACACCGAGAAGACACCCATGCAAATTGGGTCGCCCTGAGCCAAACAGCTAGCTTAATTACTAATATAATTCAACAATATTTATAACAAAACATGGCCTAACACCATAAACTAAACCATTTTTTTACCTAAGTACGGGAGACGGAAGAGGTTCAACCTAAAGCAATAGAGAAAGTACCGCAAGGGAAAGCTGAAAGAGAAATGAAACAACCCATATAAGCACCAAGAAACAAAGACTAAACCTTGTACCTTTTGCATCATGATTTAGCCAGCACCCTCGAGCAAAGAGACCTTTAGTTTGAAACCCCGAAACCAGGTGAGCTACCCCGAGACAGCCTATATTATTTAGGGCTAACCCGTCTCTGTGGCAAAAGAGTGGGAAGAGCTCCGGGTAGAAGTGACAGACCTACCGAACCTGGTGATAGCTGGTTATCTGAGAAGTGGATAGAAGTTCAGCCTCATACGCCCCAGATCAATACGTATATTATTAAGATACTCAAGGGAGATACATGAGAGTTAGTTGAAAGGGGTACAGCCCTTTTAACAAAGGATACAACCTTTACAGGAGGATAAAGATCATAATATATAAAACATACTGTTTTAGTGGGCCTAAAAGCAGCCACCTAAATAGAAAGCGTTAAAGCTCAGACAGAAAGAAGTTTATTATACCGATAAAAAATCTTATTCCCCTAATTATATCAGATCAACCCATGCCCACATGGAAGAGATTATGCTAGAATGAGTAACAAGAAGACCTGCGCTTCTCCTTGCACAAGTGTAAACCAGATCGGACAAACCACTGGAACTTAACGAACCCAACCCAAGAGGGCAATGTGAACAACAAAAATCTCAAGAAGAACTCACAGTTAAACTGATCGTTAACCCCACACTGGAGTGCTATTTTATAAAGGAAAGACTAAAGGATAGGGAAGGAACTCGGCAAACACAAGCCTCGCCTGTTTACCAAAAACATCGCCTCCTGCAACTAAACTGAGTATAGGAGGTCCAGCCTGCCCAGTGACTACGGGTTCAACGGCCGCGGTATTTTGACCGTGCAAAGGTAGCGCAATCACTTGTCTCTTAAATAGAGACCTGTATGAATGGCTAGACGAGGGCTTAACTGTCTCCCCTATCAAGTCAGTGAAATTGATCTATCCGTGCAGAAGCGGGTATGACCATACAAGACGAGAAGACCCTTTGGAGCTTAAGGTACAAATTTACCCACGTTAAACAACTCCATAAAAAGTAAGAACTTAGTGGCAGATAAAATTTTACCTTCGGTTGGGGCGACCGCGGAGGAAAAACAAGCCTCCGAGTGGACTGGGCCAAACCCCTAAAGCTAATAGAGACATTTATAAGCCGCAGAATATCTGACCAAAAATGATCCGACCACAGTGATCGATCAACGAACCAAGTTACCCTAGGGATAACAGCGCAATCCCCTCCCAGAGTCCATATCGACGAGGGGGTTTACGACCTCGATGTTGGATCAGGACATCCTAATGGTGCAGCCGCTATTAAGGGTTCGTTTGTTCAACGATTAAAGTCCTACGTGATCTGAGTTCAGACCGGAGTAATCCAGGTCAGTTTCTATCTGTAACGCTACTTTTCCTAGTACGAAAGGATTGGAAAAGAGGGGCCCATGCTTAAGGCACGCCCCGCCCCAAATTGATGAAAACAAATAAATTAAGTAAAGGGAGGGCCAAAACCCCTGCCGTTCAAGATAAGGACATACTGGGGTGGCAGAGCATGGTAAATTGCGAAAGGCCTAAGCCCTTTAAATCAGAGGTTCAAATCCTCTTCCCAGTTCATGCTAAACACCCTAATGAGCCACCTAATTAACCCACTCGCCTATATTGTGCCCGTCCTATTAGCCGTAGCCTTCCTAACCCTTCTGGAGCGAAAAGTATTAGGATATATGCAACTACGTAAAGGCCCTAACGTAGTTGGACCTTATGGACTATTACAACCTATCGCCGATGGATTAAAACTGTTTATTAAGGAGCCCATCCGCCCCTCTACTTCCTCCCCCTTCCTATTTTTAGCTACTCCTATCCTTGCACTAACCTTAGCCATGACACTATGAGCACCCATACCCATACCTTACCCCGTCATTGACCTCAACTTAGGGGTCCTATTTATTTTAGCTTTATCAAGCCTTGCAGTATATTCTATTCTTGGATCCGGGTGAGCATCAAATTCAAAATACGCACTAATTGGCGCCCTCCGGGCGGTTGCCCAAACAATTTCATATGAAGTAAGCCTGGGACTTATTCTCCTCTCAGTAATTGTCTTTTCTGGCGGCTATACTCTCCAAACGTTTAATACAGCACAAGAAAGTATTTGACTACTAGCCCCTGCATGGCCCCTCGCCGCAATATGATATATCTCAACCCTAGCAGAAACTAACCGCGCACCTTTTGATCTAACAGAAGGTGAGTCAGAGCTTGTCTCTGGTTTCAACGTAGAATATGCAGGAGGACCCTTTGCTTTATTCTTCCTAGCCGAGTATGCAAACATTTTATTAATAAACACCCTGTCCGCCGTGTTATTTATAGGGACATCACACTTTCCAGGTATACCAGAATTAACAACGATTGGCCTAATAATTAAAGCCGCGTTATTATCTGTAGTATTTCTGTGAGTCCGAGCTTCTTACCCACGATTTCGGTATGACCAGCTTATACACCTGGTATGAAAGAATTTTCTTCCACTGACACTAGCGCTTGTATTATGACACATTTCCCTTCCTATTGCACTAGCAGGCCTCCCACCACAATTCTAGCTTAGGAACTGTGCCCGAATGCCCAGGGACCACTTTGATAGAGTGGCTGATAGGGGCTAAAATCCCCTCAGTTCTTAGAAAGAAGGGAGTCGAACCCATGCCCAAGAGATCAAAACTCTTAGTGCTTCCTCTACACCACTTTCTAAGATGGGGTCAGCTAATTAAGCTTTCGGGCCCATACCCCGAACATGACGGTTAAAATCCCTCCTCCATCAATGAACCCTTACGTACTTATAACCCTATTGTCCAGCCTAGGATTAGGAACAACCCTGACCTTTGCTAGCTCCCACTGACTACTAGCTTGAATAGGACTAGAAATCAACACTTTAGCAATTATTCCCCTAATGGCACAACACCACCATCCCCGCGCAGTGGAGGCGGCCACAAAATACTTTCTAACCCAAGCCACCGCAGCAGCTATAATCCTATTTGCAAGCATGACAAATGCCTGAATCACGGGGGGATGGGATATGAGTAATATATCAAATCCGATTGCCAGCGCAATAGTCATCGCCGCCCTAGCGCTTAAGATTGGATTGGCACCTATACACTTCTGAATACCTGAAGTTTTACAGGGATTAGATCTTTTGACCGGACTAATTTTATCAACCTGACAAAAACTTGCTCCACTTGCTCTCATTATTCAAACAGCTCAAGCTATTGACCCCCTACTACTAACAGCCCTGGGCCTACTATCTACACTAATTGGTGGTTGAGGAGGACTAAACCAGACCCAGCTTCGGAAAATTTTAGCCTACTCCTCAATTGCACATATGGGCTGAATGATTATTGTCCTCCAATATGCCCCCCAACTCACCCTCCTTGCACTACTAACATATATCTTTATAACATCCGCAGCCTTCCTTACCCTAAAAATCTCCTCCGCCACAAAAATTAGCACCCTCGCAGTTATTTGATCAAAGAATCCTATCTTGACAGCAACCACTGCCTTAGTGTTATTATCACTAGGGGGTTTACCCCCTCTTACAGGATTTATACCAAAGTGGCTTATTTTACAAGAGTTAGCGAAGCAGGACCTCCCCCTTACCGCCACAGTAATAGCTCTCGCAGCCCTCCTCAGCCTGTACTTCTATTTACGACTCTGTTATGCAATAACACTCACCATTTCTCCTAACACAGTTAATTCAGCCACCCCTTGACGAGTTCAGACAACTCAAGCCTCTCTCCCCCTGGCCCTAACTACTACGCTAGCACTGGGCCTTCTTCCCATAACTCCAGCTATTATAATGCTAGTCACCTAGGGGCTTAGGATAACATTAGACCAAGAGCCTTCAAAGCTCTAAGCAGAAGTGAAAATCTTCTAGCCCCTGATAAGACCTACAAGAGTCTATCTTGCATTTTCTAATTGCAAATCAAATGTTTTTGTTAAACTAAGGCCTTTCTAGATGGGAAGGCCTCGATCCTACAAACTCTTAGTTAACAGCTAAGCGCTCAAGCCAGCGAGCATCCATCTACTTTTCCCGCCGCGGCCTAGTAGGGCGGGAAAAGCCCCGGCAGGGTATTATTCTGCGTTTCTGGATTTGCAATCCAACGTGATACTTCACCACGAGGCTTTGATAGGGAGAGGACTTAAACCTCTGTCTTCGGGGCTACAACCCACCGCCTGAGCGCTCGGCTACCCTACCTGTGGCAATTACACGCTGATTCTTTTCTACAAACCACAAAGACATTGGTACCCTTTATCTTGTATTTGGTGCCTGAGCAGGAATGGTGGGAACCGCTTTAAGCCTCCTTATTCGGGCCGAACTAAGCCAACCCGGGTCACTCCTAGGTGATGACCAAATTTATAATGTTATTGTTACCGCCCATGCCTTCGTTATAATTTTCTTTATAGTCATGCCAATTCTTATTGGAGGATTCGGAAATTGACTCGTCCCCCTAATAATTGGCGCACCTGATATAGCATTCCCACGAATGAATAACATAAGTTTCTGGCTTCTTCCCCCATCGTTCCTTCTACTATTAGCCTCTTCTGGCGTTGAGGCCGGAGCTGGAACGGGGTGAACAGTATATCCCCCACTCGCAGGCAACCTAGCCCACGCGGGGGCATCAGTAGATCTAACAATCTTCTCACTACATCTGGCAGGTGTCTCATCAATTTTAGGGGCAGTAAACTTTATTACCACAATTATTAACATAAAACCCCCAGCCATCTCCCAGTACCAAACACCCCTCTTCGTATGGGCCGTACTTGTAACAGCCGTTCTTCTTCTCTTATCGCTACCAGTGCTGGCTGCCGGAATCACAATGCTTCTTACGGATCGAAATCTTAACACCACATTCTTTGACCCGGCGGGGGGAGGAGACCCAATCTTATACCAACACCTGTTCTGATTCTTTGGCCACCCAGAGGTCTATATTTTAATTTTACCCGGATTCGGCATTATTTCACATGTCGTAGCCTACTACGCCGGTAAAAAAGAACCATTTGGCTACATAGGAATGGTTTGAGCTATAATAGCTATCGGCCTTCTTGGATTTATCGTATGGGCCCATCATATATTCACTGTTGGAATAGACGTAGACACCCGTGCCTACTTCACATCCGCAACAATGATTATTGCCATCCCTACCGGTGTAAAAGTATTTAGCTGACTTGCTACACTCCACGGCGGCTCTATTAAATGAGAGACCCCTATGCTATGAGCCTTAGGCTTTATTTTCCTTTTCACAGTGGGTGGACTAACAGGAATTGTTCTAGCTAATTCATCTCTTGATATTGTTCTTCATGATACCTACTACGTAGTTGCTCATTTCCATTATGTATTATCAATGGGCGCTGTATTTGCCATCATAGCAGCTTTCGTTCACTGATTCCCACTATTTTCAGGATATACCCTAAATGATACTTGAACTAAAATCCACTTCGGGGTAATGTTCATTGGTGTTAACCTCACATTTTTCCCACAACACTTCCTAGGCCTAGCAGGAATACCACGACGATACTCTGACTACCCAGACGCCTATGCCCTATGAAATACAGTCTCATCTATTGGATCGCTTATTTCCTTAGTAGCAGTAATTATGTTTCTGTTTATTTTATGAGAAGCCTTTGCTGCCAAACGAGAAGTATCCTCAGTAGAGCTAACTACAACAAACGTAGAATGACTCCACGGTTGTCCCCCACCATATCATACATTCGAGGAACCGGCATTTGTGCAAGTTCAATCAAATTAACGAGAAAGGGAGGAATTGAACCCCCATGTACTGGTTTCAAGCCAGTCACATAACCACTCTGTCACTTTCTTCGAGACATTAGTAAAATATGAATATTACATCACCTTGTCGAGGTGAAATTGCTGGTTAAATCCCAGCATGTCTTAACCCAAGATTTAATGGCACATCCCACGCAACTAGGATTCCAAGACGCGGCATCACCCGTTATAGAAGAACTTCTTCACTTCCATGACCACGCCCTAATAATTGTATTTCTGATTAGCACTTTAGTACTTTATATTATCGTCGCAATGGTCTCAACTAAACTTACCAATAAATACATTTTAGACTCTCAAGAAATCGAAATTGTATGAACAGTCCTACCAGCTGTCATTCTAGTTTTAATTGCCCTCCCCTCCCTTCGTATTTTATACCTTATAGACGAAATTAATGATCCCCACCTAACAATTAAAGCCATAGGACATCAATGGTACTGAAGCTACGAGTATACAGACTACGAAGACCTAGGATTTGACTCCTACATGATTCCAACCCAAGACCTCACACCAGGCCAATTCCGGCTCCTAGAAACAGATCATCGAATAGTAGTTCCAATAGAATCACCGGTTCGTGTGCTAGTATCAGCCGAAGACGTATTACATTCTTGAGCCGTCCCATCTTTAGGTGTAAAGATAGACGCAGTTCCCGGACGATTAAACCAAACTGCCTTTATCGCCTCACGCCCAGGTGTGTTTTATGGACAATGCTCTGAAATCTGTGGAGCCAATCACAGCTTTATACCTATTGTAGTTGAAGCCGTCCCACTAGAACACTTTGAAAGTTGATCCTCATTAATACTAGAAGACGCCTCACTAGAAAGCTAATTATTGGACAAAGCGTTGGCCTTTTAAGCCAAAGTTTGGTGACTACCGACCACCTCTAGTGAAATGCCTCAACTTAATCCCAACCCCTGATTCGCAATTCTAGTATTTTCGTGGGTCGTTTTCCTCACCGTTATTCCGACCAAAGTCCTAAACCACACAGCACCAAATGAACCAGCCCCAATAAGTGAAGAAAAACACAAGACTGAGCCCTGAAACTGACCATGATAGTAAGTTTTTTCGATCAATTTGCAAGCCCATCCTTCCTAGGAATCCCACTTATTGCCGTTGCAATTGCACTCCCGTGAGTGCTATTCCCAACTCCCCCATCCCGATGAATAAATAATCGACTTATTACCATTCAAACATGGTTTATTAACCGATTTACTAATCAACTAATAATACCCCTAAACACAGGAGGGCATAAATGGGCTCTATTACTGGCCTCTTTAATGGTATTCCTTATCACAATTAACATGTTAGGCCTTCTACCATATACCTTTACACCCACAACACAATTATCATTAAACATAGGACTTGCTGTGCCGCTATGACTTGCAACAGTAATTATTGGAATGCGAAACCAACCAACAGTTGCACTCGGCCATCTATTACCGGAGGGAACCCCAATCCCCTTAATCCCTGTGTTAATTATCATCGAGACAATTAGCCTGTTCATCCGACCACTGGCACTAGGAGTCCGACTTACGGCCAATCTAACTGCAGGCCACCTATTAATTCAACTTATCGCCACCGCTGTGTTTGTACTACTACCCCTAATACCAACAGTAGCCATTCTAACCGCCGCCGTTCTTTTCCTCTTAACACTTCTGGAGGTCGCGGTAGCAATAATTCAAGCCTACGTATTTGTGCTGCTCCTAAGCCTCTACCTGCAAGAAAACGTTTAATGGCCCACCAAGCACATGCATATCATATGGTTGATCCAAGCCCATGACCACTAACCGGAGCCGTCGGTGCTCTACTAATAACATCCGGCCTAGCAATCTGGTTTCACTTCCACTCAGTAACACTAATAACACTTGGTCTTATTCTTCTCCTTCTTACAATATTTCAATGATGACGTGATGTTATTCGAGAAGGGACCTTTCAAGGCCATCACACCCCACCGGTGCAAAAAGGGCTACGTTATGGAATAATCCTATTTATTACTTCTGAAGTATTCTTCTTTCTGGGCTTCTTTTGAGCCTTTTATCACTCAAGTTTAGCGCCAACACCTGAACTAGGGGGATGTTGACCTCCCACAGGAGTTACCACATTAGACCCGTTCGAAGTCCCACTCCTTAATACGGCCGTGCTACTAGCATCCGGCGTAACAGTCACCTGAGCCCACCACAGCATCATAGAGGGTGAACGAAAACAGGCCATTCAATCCTTAGCACTTACAATTCTTCTAGGATTTTACTTTACTGCCCTTCAAGCAATAGAGTACTACGAGGCACCTTTTACAATTGCAGACGGAGTATACGGCTCTACATTCTTCGTAGCCACAGGCTTCCATGGACTCCATGTTATTATTGGATCAACCTTCCTGGCCGTGTGCCTTCTCCGCCAAATTCAATACCACTTTACATCTGAACATCACTTCGGCTTTGAAGCCGCTGCCTGATACTGACACTTCGTTGACGTAGTATGACTATTCCTTTACGTATCAATTTATTGATGAGGCTCATATCTTTCTAGTATTAAAGTTAGTACAAATGACTTCCAATCATTTAGTCTTGGTTAAACCCCAAGGAAAGATAATGAATCTAATTACAACTATCTTTGCTATTACAATAGCCTTATCATCAATTTTGGCAGTTGTATCTTTCTGGCTGCCACAAATAAACCCAGACGCAGAAAAGCTCTCACCCTACGAGTGCGGCTTTGACCCACTAGGGTCCGCCCGATTACCTTTCTCACTACGATTCTTCTTAGTGGCAATCCTATTCCTCTTATTTGACTTGGAAATTGCTCTCCTCCTTCCCCTGCCTTGAGGAGATCAGCTCCACAACCCAACCGGAACATTCTTTTGAGCCACCACAGTTCTAATTCTCCTAACCCTCGGACTAATTTACGAATGAACCCAAGGGGGCCTAGAATGAGCAGAATAGGGAGTTAGTCCAAAAAAGACCTCTGATTTCGGCTCAGAAGATCGTGGTTTAAGTCCACGACTCCCTTATGACACCAGTACATTTTAGCTTCAGCTCAGCCTTTATTCTAGGGCTTATAGGATTAGCGTTTCACCGTACACATCTTCTCTCCGCATTACTGTGCTTAGAAGGAATAATGCTCTCATTATTTATTGCCCTAGCCTTATGAGCAATACAATTTGAATCAACAAGCTTCTCTACCGCCCCTATATTACTTCTAGCCTTCTCTGCTTGCGAGGCAAGCACGGGTCTTGCACTCCTAGTAGCCACAGCTCGCACCCACGGTACCGACCGACTACAAAACCTTAATCTTCTACAATGCTAAAGGTATTAGTTCCTACAATCATGTTATTTCCAACAATTTGATTAACCTCCCCCAAATGATTATGAACAGCCACAACTGCCCATGGCCTCTCAATTGCCCTTGTTAGCCTTTCATGACTTAAATGAACATCGGAAACCGGATGAACCACATCTAACCTATATTTAGCCACAGATCCTCTCTCTACCCCTCTTCTGGTATTAACATGCTGGCTCCTCCCCCTAATAATTTTAGCCAGCCAAAACCACGTCAATTCTGAGCCAATCAGCCGGCAGCGCCTCTATATTATACTTCTTACCTCACTCCAAACCTTCTTGATTATAGCATTCGGCGCCACAGAAATCATCATGTTCTACATCATGTTTGAAGCCACGCTTATCCCAACCCTTATTATTATCACCCGATGGGGTAATCAGACTGAACGCCTCAGCGCAGGAACCTATTTTCTGTTTTACACCTTAGCAGGCTCCTTACCACTTTTAGTTGCTCTGCTCCTTCTCCAACAATCCACGGGAACTTTATCCATGCTAGTCATTCAGTACGCTCAGCCACTATTGCTTAACTCCTGAGGCCATAAAATCTGATGGGCGGGCTGTTTAATTGCCTTTCTAGTAAAAATACCACTGTATGGGGTACATTTATGACTGCCCAAAGCACATGTAGAAGCCCCTATTGCGGGGTCTATAGTACTAGCAGCTGTTTTACTTAAACTTGGAGGCTACGGAATAATACGAATAATAATTATACTAGACCCCCTCTCTAAAGAGTTAATTTATCCTTTCATTATCTTAGCGCTATGAGGCATCATTATGACCGGATCTATTTGTCTACGGCAAACAGACCTTAAGTCGCTAATTGCCTACTCATCTGTAAGCCACATAGGACTTGTAGCAGGGGGTATTTTAATTCAGACCCCATGAGGCTTCTCAGGGGCAATCATTTTAATAATCGCTCACGGTCTAGTATCCTCTATACTATTCTGTCTGGCCAATACAGCCTATGAACGAACGCATAGCCGAACCATGATTCTTGCTCGAGGCCTACAAGTAATTTTTCCACTAACAGCAGTATGATGATTCATTGCCAACCTAGCCAACCTAGCATTACCACCCCTCCCCAACCTAATAGGAGAGCTCATAATTATTACAACCCTATTTAACTGATCCCCCTGAACCATTGCACTCACAGGACTAGGAACACTAATTACCGCAAGCTACTCCCTTTACATATTCTTAATGTCTCAACGCGGTCCAGCACCAAGCCATATCATGAAACTGCCCCCCTTCCACACCCGGGAACACCTATTAATAGCCCTTCACCTTATTCCAGTAATTCTCCTTGTAACAAAGCCAGAACTCATGTGAGGCTGATGCTACTAGTAAGTATAGTTTAATCAAAATATTAGATTGTGATTCTAAAGACGGGGGTTAAAACCCCCTTACTCACCAAGGAAGGACAGACATCAGTAAGTACTGCTAATCCTTATGTACCGAGGTTAAAATCCTCGGCTTCCTTACGCTCCTGAAGGATAACAGTTCATCCATTGGTCTTAGGAACCAAAGACTCTTGGTGCAAGTCCAAGCAGGAACTATGAATTTAGTAACCCTAATCATGTCATCCTCACTTATTTTAGTTCTCACAGTCCTTATGTTCCCGCTACTAATGACGCTGAGCCCAAAACCCCAAAAGTCGGGGTGAGCAGGGACACATGTTAAAACTGCCGTTAGTACCGCATTTTTCATTAGCCTATTACCACTTATAATTTTTCTTGATCAAGGGGTAGAAAGTGTTACCACAAACTGACAATGAATAAATACACAAATATTCGACGCAAATATCAGCTTTAAATTTGATCACTATTCCCTTATTTTTACTCCTATTGCCCTATATGTTACCTGATCAATTCTAGAATTTGCATTATGATATATGCACTCGGACCCAAACATAAACCGGTTCTTCAAATATTTACTCTTATTTCTAGTAGCTATAATTACCCTTGTTACAGCCAATAATATATTTCAATTATTCATTGGCTGGGAAGGAGTAGGTATCATGTCTTTTTTACTAATCGGCTGATGACACGGGCGGGCAGACGCCAATACAGCAGCCCTCCAAGCTGTTGTATATAACCGCGTGGGGGATATTGGACTAATTTTAGCCATAGCCTGATTCGCAATCAACCTAAACTCTTGAGAAATTCAACAAATCTTCTTTTTATCAAAAAACTTTGACATGACAATCCCCCTAGTCGGACTCATCCTTGCAGCAACAGGAAAATCGGCCCAGTTCGGCCTACATCCCTGGCTCCCTTCTGCCATAGAGGGCCCCACACCAGTATCAGCCCTACTCCACTCTAGCACCATAGTTGTTGCCGGAATCTTCCTGTTAATTCGCCTTCACCCCCTTATACAGGACAATAAGCTGGCCCTAACAATCTGCCTATGCCTAGGAGCACTAACCACTTTATTTACAGCCACCTGCGCCCTGACCCAAAATGACATCAAGAAAATTGTAGCTTTCTCAACATCAAGTCAACTGGGATTAATGATAGTTACAATTGGACTAAATCAGCCACAACTAGCATTTCTTCATATTTGCACACACGCATTCTTTAAAGCCATATTATTCTTGTGCTCTGGGTCAATTATTCACAGCCTAAATGATGAACAAGATATTCGAAAGATAGGGGGACTCCACAAACTCATACCCGCCACCTCAACCTACCTCACAATCGGCAGCCTTGCGCTAACGGGTACTCCATTTCTAGCCGGATTCTTCTCAAAAGATGCCATTATTGAGGCCCTAAACACCTCTTATCTTAACGCCTGGGCCCTAACCTTAACACTAATTGCCACCTCATTTACCGCAGTATACAGCTTCCGAGTCGTATATTTTGTAACCATGGGGTCCCCTCGATTTTTACCATTATCCCCTATTAACGAAAACAACCCCTTAGTAATTAACCCCATCAAACGACTTGCTTGAGGAAGCATCATTGCGGGACTTCTAATTACATGTAATTTCCTCCCCTTAAAAACACCCGTTATAATAATACCCATTACCCTAAAACTGGCAGCCCTTATTGTAACAATTATTGGACTTTTAGTTGCTATAGAACTTGCAGCGATAACTAATAAACAAATTAAAATTACCCCTACGACCCCTACACACCACTTCTCAAACATACTAGGCTATTTCCCTGCGCTAATTCACCGACTCTCCCCAAAAGCCAATCTGATCTTAGGACAATCAGCTGCCACTAAGCTTGACCAAACATGGTTCCAAACAGCAGGACCAAAAGGACTAACGCTCGCCCAAATAATAATGGCAAAGATACTGAATGATATCCAACTAGGAATAATTAAAACATATTTAACCATCTTCCTTTTAACCACAACCTTAGCAATCCTCTTAGTCCTTATTTAAACTGCCCGAAGACTGCCACGACTCAAGCCCCGAGTAAGCTCCAGCACCACAAGTAATGTTAAAAGCAATACCCAAGCGCAAATAACTAATATTGCACCCCCAGAGGAGTATATTATAGCCACGCCACCAACATCCCCTCGCAGCGTAGAGAACTCTTTTAATCCATCAATAATTACTCAAGAACCTTCATATCACTCCCCTCAGAATATTCCGGCTATCAAAACGACACCCAGTACATAAATTAAGACGTACCCAGCCACCGAACGACTCCCCCAAGCCTCTGGAAAAGGCTCAGCAGCTAAAGCTGCCGAGTAAGCAAATACCACAAGCATCCCCCCTAGATAAATTAAAAAGAGAACTAGGGATAGAAAAGACCCCCCACAACCGACTAATACCCCACATCCAACCCCCGCCGCCACTACTAAACCCAAGGCAGCAAAATAAGGCGTCGGATTAGAAGCAACAGCAATTAGTCCCACAATTAAAGCTACCAATAATAAAAACACAAGATAGGTCATAATTCCTGCTCAGACTTTAACTGAGACCAATGACTTGAAGAACCACCGTTGTAATTCAACTACAGGAACAATAATGGCAAGCCTACGAAAAACCCACCCACTAATAAAAATCGCTAACGATGCACTAGTTGACCTCCCAACGCCATCTAATATTTCAGTAATATGAAACTTTGGATCCCTTCTAGGGTTATGTTTAATTACCCAGATTCTGACAGGATTATTTTTAGCCATACACTATACCTCTGACATCTCAACCGCATTTTCATCAGTAACCCACATCTGCCGAGACGTTAACTACGGCTGACTTATCCGAAGCCTACATGCTAACGGAGCATCATTCTTCTTCATCTGTATTTATATACATATTGCCCGTGGCCTATATTATGGATCTTACCTTTATAAAGAGACCTGAAATATTGGTGTAGTCCTACTCCTTTTAGTTATAATAACCGCCTTCGTCGGCTATGTACTTCCATGAGGCCAAATATCTTTTTGAGGCGCCACAGTAATTACAAACCTACTATCAGCAGTACCTTATATAGGAGATACCCTTGTCCAATGAATCTGAGGAGGCTTCTCAGTAGACAACGCAACACTGACACGATTCTTCGCCTTCCACTTCCTCCTACCTTTCGTTATCGCCGGCGCAACCATCCTACACTTACTATTTCTACACGAAACCGGATCGAACAACCCGGCCGGCCTAAACTCTGATGCGGATAAAATTTCTTTCCATCCATACTTCTCATACAAAGACCTTCTTGGTTTCGTACTAATACTATTAGCCCTTACATCATTAGCACTATTCTCCCCCAACCTATTGGGTGACTCAGAAAATTTTATCCCCGCAAACCCCTTAGTCACTCCCCCACATATCCAGCCTGAATGATACTTTTTATTTGCTTATGCCATCCTACGATCTATCCCAAATAAACTAGGAGGGGTCCTCGCACTGCTATTTAGCATTCTTGTACTACTAGTTGTACCAATCCTGCACACCTCAAAACAACGAGGACTAACCTTTCGTCCTATGACCCAATTCCTATTCTGAACCCTAGTGGCGGACATACTTATCTTAACATGAATTGGAGGTATACCCGTAGAACATCCATATATTGTCATTGGCCAAGCCGCATCGATTCTATACTTTGCACTTTTCCTTATTCTTGTCCCACTGGCAGGATGAATAGAGAATAAAGCACTGAAATGAGCTTGCCCTAGTAGCTTAGCGTAAAAGCATCGGTCTTGTAATCCGAAGATCGAGGGTTAAACCCCCTCCTAGCGCCCAGAAAAAGGAGATTTTAACTCCCACCCCTGGCTCCCAAAGCCAGAATTCTAAATTAAACTATCTTCTGGTAGTAACCTATATGGTTACTGCATGATATGTATCTATGTACTGTGTTAGTACATATATATGTATTATCACCATTCATTTATTTTAACCTAAAAGCAAGTACTAACGTCTAAGACGTACATACGCAAATTGTTAAAACTCACAAATAATTTATTTTAAGCTGGGAAATAGGTTTTTCCCCTACATATGGCTCTCACATTTTTCCTTGAAATAAACAACTAAGGTTTAGTTTAAACATATTAATGTAGTAAGAGACCACCAACCGGTTCATATAAGGCATATCATGCATGATAGAATCAGGGACACAACATGTGGGGGTCGCACACTGTGAACTATTCCTTGTATCTGGTTCCTATTTCAGGTCCATAATTATAAGATCCCACCCTCTATTAATTATATCTGGCATCTGATTAAGACGGTGGTGTAATGACATACTCCTCGTTACCCAACATGCCGAGCGTTCACTTATATGCATAGGGTTCCTTTTTTTGGTTTCCCTTCATCTTGCATTTCAGAGTGTAAACTCAAATGATATATCAAGGTGGTGTATTTCCTTGCATGGATTAAACTAGGTTCATTATTAAAAGACATAACTTAAGAATTACATATTACTCTATCAAGTGCATAACATATTATCCTTTCTTCAACTTACCCTTATATATACGCCCCCCCTTTTGGCTTTTGCGCGACAAACCCCCCTACCCCCTACGCTCAGCGAATCCTGTATTCCTTGTCAAACCCCGAAACCAAGGAAGGCTCAAGAGCGTGCCAGCTAACAAGTTGAAATATGGGTTAGCCATCCGCATTATATATATATATATACGTGTCATATCGATCCATCACAATAAATATTTCCAAAAAATTAGCCTAAAAAACTCTACTAAATTTATTGATGAGTCTCTCAATGCTAAAATATCCAACATATTTAACC